TAGTCTAAAAAAATAGATCGATCCGCGGATTCGTTCCAATTGAGTGATTTAATCCGGTATAAATATTAGAAAGGGCGGAAACATTATCTTCGCAAACATGAATAGATATATCTTTATTTTACAATTTTTTTTTTCATAAAAAAAATTATCTTTATCCCCAGCCTCGGAGGGAGGATTTATCTTTGATGAAAACTTTTATGCTTTTAGAGTTCCATTTTTATAGTGAAAATGGAATGTACATACCTATACAAAATGAATATCAATGGCTCACTATTCACTCGGGTTTTGAGCCATAATCATTATGTAGGAGAGATGGCCGAGTGGTTGAAGGCGTAGCATTGGAACTGCTATGTAGACTTCTGTTTACCGAGGGTTCGAATCCCTCTCTTTCCGTATTCTTCACCTAATTCATCAATGTTACTGGCCACAATGCATCAAATAAGAATGGATACTCCAACAACTAGCCTGTAGCTTTTCTTTGATATGGATTCTTTATTCCTAATCCTAATTTCTGTGGTACGAAAATACTGGATAAAATGGACAAGGAATGAAAATACCCTACTGATCTATAGATACATGAATGAGAGAAAAATCCCCAGACCAAAACCCTTAACTTACTTCCCTCAGCCCCTTTACTTAAGCGAAAAAAGGGGGGGCAAAATTTGCCGTGTTATTTTAGTTAGGATTAAGTCTGACGAGAGTAATATTCTACAACTAGCAATTCATTTATTTTCAAACCGACCCACTTACTATCTATTATTTGATTGACTAATCCTTTATATTGGAATGGGTGAAGAGTCAAATGTTTTGGTAATTCCTCAGGGGGGGATGAATCAAGATAATTTTGAATCAGAGTCTTAGATTTTTTTTCATCTCTCACCGTAATAATATCTCTGGGTTTGCATCGATAACTTGGTATATCTACTATACGACCATTAACTAAAATATGCCTGTGGTTAACTAATTGGCGGGCTTGAGGAATAGTCGAAGCCATACCCAATCGAAAAAGGATGTTATCCAAACGCATTTCAAGTAGTTGTAGTAAAACCTGACCTGTTGACCCTTTGGCTTTTCCGGCGATACGAACGTATTTAAGTAATTGTTGTTCCGTAAGACCATAATGAAAGCGCAATTTTTGTTTTTCTTCTAAACGAATACGATATTGCGATTTTTTGCCGGGGCGCGATTGGGTTCGAAGATCGCTTCCGGCTCTAGGCTTTTTACTAGTTAGCCCCGGTAAAGCCCCCAGACGGCGGATTTTTTTGAAACGAGGTCCTCTGTAACGCGACATAAAGACTCCTTTTTTTTTATGAAATTTCATAAACCAAAATTAAAACTAAACTAAAATATGATAAATGAAGCGAAATTTACTGAAGTATTACAAAGAATAATTAGAGGAATTGTATCAATAGTCAGACCTTATTGTATAGAAATATTGTATATATAATTGTATTATATAAATAAAAAAGAAAAAGAATTTGAAATAATTGAAAAAAAAAAATGAAGGGCTCTTTTCTTGATTGATTTGTTCTACAGAGACCAAACCCCTCCAATCCAATTTTTATTAATAATTGGAAGTTTCTATGAAATAATCGAAGGGGAAGGGGCTCGGCGACCTTTAGGAACGGGCAAAGAAGCTTTTCACTTTAGATTTCCTATTATCAATTATCTAAAAAATAAAACAAATGGAGAAAAGCCGGCTATCGGAATCGAACCGATGACCATCGCATTACAAATGCGATGCTCTAACCTCTGAGCTAAGCGGGCTCACATAACATAAATTGTACACGTATACTAATTTAGTAAACTACTGCTGCTGAGATCTTAACTGTTTATTCTTAATTATTTCATAATAAATATGATATAAATGTAGAAAAATTCAACTATAGAAACGAATAAGAATGGAAAATCGAATTTTCAAAAATATTTCATTTTGATATATTAATTTAGATCTATTTCTCAAATATATGTTTATCAATAATAAATATCTTAATTTGTTTAATTAGAGACGAATATTTTTTTACTATTCCATATTTACTATTTCCTTTACTATTTTTGAATATTGTTTTTTGATATTTTACTTTATAAAAAATAAAATAAAAATAAAACTATATAAATTCTAAATAAAATATTTTAGTACATGGTTTTTTATTTCTAGATATTTATTTCGATTTAGAATTTGAAATAGAATTTTGTACCTAAAGTTAGGAATATAATCTAGTAATTAAGTTAGAATCTTATTGTATATTTATTGTATATTATAATCGTATAATATATTAATATAATTAATTAATTATTATATCTATTTGAATCTATTTGAAAGCGAAAATAGAGAATTTATAAAATTTGAAATAATTTCATTAATATTCATTAATATATAAATTAACGGAATGATTAATTGATTAATTATATCCATTCGATTAGTTATGGCTATTAATGAAATTTGAAATTAATAATACTAAATTGCCCTTTGTCGTTTTTTTTTTTTTATTATGATCTGCCCTAAGAAAAGGATAAGAGGAGAAAAGTGCAATCCAGACCATAATGAAACATTCCTAGGGTTTCATTCGGAAAGGCGAAACCTAAGACAAAAAAAAAAGAATCGACCGTTCAAGTATTCAAAATTGCACACTAAAAATGATAGAAAATCATAGAAATTGGGACATGTATATATATAATATATTATAATAGATATATGTTATGTGGTATATATCTATATTGAATTTCTGGTTGGACCAAGTATGGTCTCCAATAGAGATGAAAGAAGATAGATAAAAAATCAAATCGGAGAAAACACTTTTCAATACAGGAATCGATATCTAATCAATTCAACGGTTCCAGCATAATATAAATGGAAATGAACAAAAAAGGGTAAACGGCATCATGATGTGATCCTAATCACATCACAAAAAAAAGGGGGATATGGCGAAATTGGTAGACGCTACGGACTTAATTGGATTGAGCCTTGGTATGGAAACCTACCAAGTGATAACTTTCAAATTCAGAGAAACCCTGGAATTAAAAATGGGCAATCCTGAGCCAAATCCCGTTTTATGAAAACAAACAAGGTTTCAGAAAGCGAGAATAAATAAAGGATAGGTGCAGAGACTCAATGGAAGCTGTTCTAACAAATGGAGTTGGCTGCATTGTGTTCGTAAAGGAATCCTTCCATCGAAACTTCCGAAAGGATGAAAGATAAACCTATATACATATGTATACTTACTGAAATACTATCGCCAAATGATTCAAAATGATTAATGATGACTCCAACCGGTTCTATAATTTTTTTCTATCTATTTATATGAAAAATGAAAGAATTTTTGTGAATCGATTCAAAATCAAAATTGAAAAATGAAATAAATATTCATTGATCAAATCATTCACTCCATCATAGTCTGATAAATCTTTTTTTTTTAGAATTGATTAATCGGATAAGAATAAAGATAGAGTCCCATTCTACATGTCAATATCGACAACAATGAAATTTATAGTAAGAGGAAAATCCGTCGACTTTAGAAATCGTGAGGGTTCAAGTCCCTCTATCCCCAAAAAGACCCGGTTGCCTCCCTAATTATTTATCTTCTCATTTTATTTTGTTAGTGACTCAAAATTGGTTATGGTTCGCAGTTATTCTCACTCTACTATTTCATTCACAAACCGATCTGAGCGGAAATTTTTTTTCTTATCACACCATAAGCCTTGTGTGTGATATATATGATACGTGTACAAATGCAAATGAGCATCTTTGAATAATGTATTAAATTAAAATAATTAACAATCTATATCATTATTTGTATTATTTGTACTGTATTGAAACTTACAAGGTTTTCTTTTTGAAGATACAAGAAATTCTACCAGGGCCTGGATAATACTTTGGAATATCTTTTCGTTTTTTAATTGACATAGACCCAAGTCCTATATTAAAATAAAATGAGGATGATGCGTCGTGAATGGTCGGGATAGCTCAGCTGGTAGAGCAGAGGACTGAAAATCCTCGTGTCACCAGTTCAAATCTGGTTCCTGGCACATGAGTAATTTGTATGAGTATATATTCGACAAATTAATTGATATGGGTCGACATACATATTCAGTATTCTAGTTATAGATCATGATACATACTTATCCATCTAAGTGTCGGAGCTATACCCCTTACTAATTTAATTAAGTTTTATGTATATAAAACAGGCAAAAGAAACGATGGGTATTGTGTATTAAAGTATACAAAGGAAACGAACTCCATTTTGTTTCCTCTTACTTTTTTTTTATTTGTTCGTGTCTCCACCAGTAAAAAAAAATGTTACTACTTCATACATATTCCAAAGGGTAAATTCCAATTGCTTAGTTGAAAGACCAAAAAATAGAGTCTAGAGTCTAGGGGAGGTGAAGGGCGGGAATAGCCAAGATTGATCTCAGATACAGTACAAATAGAATATGACACTCTTTCATTTCCTTATATATTTTTTTTTTTCATATTCTATTTCTTTATTTCCTCCTATGTTACTTTCTAGAGCCCTTCTAAGTGATGTGCGCGGTACATAGTTCATGATGTGGAACTCTTTTAATTTCATCCTATTGGCTCGGCTCATCCGAAAAAGTATCTTCAAAATTTGAGAATTTCAATGAACCCTCTAATTCTTTTTTTTATTTATTTAGCCCACCTAATGAATGAAACGTCAATTACTCTGTTTGATCTATAAGAGAACGTCCAAATATTCTTTTAATATCTGGAGTTGTAGAAGTGAATATTTGTTTCTGATTATTCAATGAGCATCTTGTATTTCATAAAAATTTGGGGCAATATAATCCTTACGTAAAGGCCAGCCTATCCAACTTTCAGGCATTAAGATACGTTTCAGGCGTGGATGATTATCATAAAAGATTCCCAGCATATCATAAGATTCCCTTTCTTGAAAATCTGCGCTTTTCCAAACCCAGAAAACAGATGGAATTCTAGGATTCCCCCTTGGGGCAAATACTTTTATGCATACCTCTTCCGGTTG